ATTAATTATAAATAAAAGGAAATAAATTACCGTTAGAATTTGACCAATAAAAATGAAGGGGTCTTCAACTGGTCGTGCTCCAATTCATGTTAAAAGCATAAATGTTGAAATAAGAGATCAAAATACAACTTGTTTTTTTAAATTAAATTGATTACCCTGTTTTTGCTTACTCTTTTTAAAAAATGGAATGAAGATTAAGATTAAAATTGATATTAATAGAGCAACTACTCCTCCTAGTTTATTAGGGATTGATCGTAAAATTGCGTATGCAAATAGAAAGTATCATTCTGGTTTAATATGAAGGGGTGTTACTATCGGATTGGCAATTGAAAAATTATCTGGATCTCCAAGGTAATAAGGAAAAAATGTGATAATAAAAATTAATATTATAAAAAATAATAGGAATCCTATTAAATCTTTAAAAACAAAAAATGGTGTGAATGGAATTTTAAAAGATTTTCTGAAAATTCCTAGGGGGTTATTTGATCCTTTTACATGAAGGAAAAATAGATGAATAATAACTATAGCTAGAACAATAAATGGTATTAAAAAATGAAACACAAAAAATCGATTTAATGTTGCATTATCTACAGAAAATCCTCCTCAAATTCAGTAAACTAAAGTTGTTCCAATATATGGAACTGCAGAAAGTAAATTTGTAATTACGGTTGCTCCTCAGAATGACATTTGACCTCATGGTAAAACATAACCAAGGAAAGCTGATGCTATTGTTAAAAAAAAAATGATTACTCCTAAGTTTCATGTTTCTAAAAGTAAAAAAGATTCATAATAAATTCCACGTCCTACGTGAATAAATATACAGATAAAAAAGAATGAAGCTCCATTAGCATGTAAAATTCGTATAAATCATCCTATATTAACATCCCGAATAATATGAATTACTCTTTGAAAGGCTATTTCTGTATTTGGTACATAATGTATAGCTAAAAATAGTCCTCTGGAAATTTGGATTATTAAGCAGATTCCTAGTAAGGACCCGAAATTTCATATTAATGAAATATTTATTGGGGTTGGGAGTTTTACTAATGAATTATTTATAATTTTAAAAATTGGATTTTTGTTTATTTTTGAAAATGTTATTTTTTTAAGTTGTCTTTATTTAAGAATAGAATTTATTATTTTTATATTGAAAATATAAAGTTTTTTTTAAACTACTTAAATGAACAGGAAATAATTTAAAAAAAATATTAATTTTGGAGATTAAAATTGGGGTATACCTTTTCTGAATTATTGATTTTTAATATCAATATATATATCTCTCTATAAAAAATTTATTTTCATTCAAAGGTTAATTCTTTTCACTCAAGAAAAATTCCTAAAATTAAAATAATTAAAAATGAAACTTTCGTAAATGTCCATTTAAATAAATTTGCTTTTAAAAAAGTCGGAATAAGGGGTAAAATTAAAGCAATTTCTACATCAAAAATAATAAAAATAATTGCAATTAAGAAAAATCGTATAGAAAAGGGCATACGTGATTGGTTTAAAAAGTTAAATCCACATTCAAAAGGAATTCATTTTTCTCGTAAATTTTTTCTTTTTTTTGAAATTAATACTGTAAGAATAATTAAAATCATTCTAATAGAAAATATTGATAAAACTATAAAGTAATTTATTAAAATTTATCTTTTTAAAACTTTAAAATTTTCTTGAAAACAGTGTTCTTTAGTGGGTGTTGATTTTTGTCATTCAATAGATCAGTTTATTATATTAACTGAAACTACAATTCGTTGTGAAACTATTCTTTCCCATAAAATAAAAATAAAATAAATTGTTGCGGTAAGACTAATTACAGATCCAAATCTTGAAATTTTATTTCAAAACTCATAAATAAATGGGTAATCAGAGTATCGTCGTGGTATTCCTATTAAACCTAAAAAATGTTGAGGAAAAAAAGTTAAATTAACCCCAAAGAATATAATAAAAAAGTGAATTTTTAATCATTTTTTATTTATTGTTAATCCAGTAAATAGTGGGTATCAGTGCACAATCCCTGCAAAAATAGCAAAAATTGCTCCTATTGAAAGGACGTAGTGGAAATGAGCTACCACATAATATGTATCATGTAAAACAATATCAATTGAGGAGTTTGAAAGTATAACTCCAGTTAATCCTCCTAGTGTAAATAAAAATACAAAGCCTATTCTTCATATGGTTGAGATTTTTATTTCTATTATTATTCCACAATAAGTTGCTAGTCAACTAAAAATTTTAATTCCTGTTGGAACTGCAATAATTATAGTTGCGGATGTAAAATATGCTCGTGTATCAACGTCTATACCAATTGTGAATATGTGGTGAGCTCAAACAATGAAACCTAAAAATCCAATTGCTATTATAGCATAAACTATTCCTATTAATCCAAATGTTGTTTCTTTTTTTCTTTCTTGAGTAATAATGTGAGAGATAAGCCCAAATCCAGGTAGAATTAAAATGTAAACTTCTGGGTGACCAAAAAATCAAAATAAATGTTGGTATAAAACTGGGTCTCCTCCCCCTGCTGGGTCAAAGAATGAAGTATTAAGATTTCGATCTGTTAAAAGCATTGTAATTCCACCAGCTAAAACTGGTAATGATAATAGAAGAAGAATTGCTGTTAATAAAACTGATCATACAAATAAGGTTGTTTTGTCAGATCTTAATTTCTTTGTTTTTAAATTTAAAATTGTTACAATAAAGTTTAATGCCCCTAAAATTGAAGAAATACCAGCTAAATGTAGAGAAAAAATTGTTAAATCTACTGAAGTTCCAGAATGATAAAATGTCGATAAAGGTGGATAAACTGTTCATCCTGTACCTGCTCCTTCCTTTGAAAGACCTATTAATAATAATGTAATTGAAGGGGGTAAAAGTCAAAATCTTATATTATTTAATCGAGGAAAAGCTATATCTGGTGCTCCTAATATTAAAGGCACTAATCAATTACCAAATCCTCCAATTATAATTGGTATTACTGTAAAAAAAATTATAATAAATGCGTGTGCAGTAACTACTGAATTATAAAATTGATCATTTTGAATAAAAAGTTTTATGGGAGATCGAAGGGTTAATCGAATTAATATACTAAGAGATAAACCTAGAATTCCTGATCAAAATCCAAATATAAAATATAAGATTCCAATATCTTTATGATTAGAAGAAAAAAGTCATTTCGTAAAATACATTGTTAAATTAATAAATTTTTAATCTTTCTTGTATTTTCAAAATACAAACTTTATATAAGCTAATTAATTAATAAAATTATTTTTTTGGGTCCTTTCGTACTACAAAAAAAAAAGTAAGGATAGAAACCAACCTGGCTTGCACCGGTCTTAACTCAAATCATGTAAGTTTTTAAAGGTCGAACAGACCTAATTTTTTAATTTTTTTCTATTAAAATTTTACTTAATTCAACATCGAGGTAGCAATTTCTTTTTTCGATTAGGTCTCTCAAAAAGTTTGACTCTGTTATCCCTAAGGTAATTTTTTCATTTTATCTTTATAGGATCTATAAATCTTTATAAAGTTTTTTAAAAAAAAAAATTTTCTTTTTTAACTTCCCCAGTTAAATTATATTTTCTCTTAATATTTTTATTTTATTTTAAATTCTATAGGGTCTTATTGTCCTTTAAATTTATTTAAGCCTTTTAACTTAAAAGTAAGGTTAAATTTTAAAAATAAAAAAAGTTAGCTTTTCGTTTTACCTTTCATTCTAGACTTCAATTAAAAGACAAATTATTATGCTACCTTAGCATATACTGGCTGTTTAAATTTCACTGAGCAGGCTGTATCTCAAATAAAAACTAGAGACAATGTTTTTGTTAAACATTCGAAAGCTGTTTTGCCGAGTTCTAATATTTTTTTTAAAAAATTTACTTATTTTTTAATTGTTTTTTTTTATAGAAGTTTAATATAATTTTATAAAGACTTAATTTATATAAAATTTTTTTAATTTATTTAAAAGTTTTAATTTTTTTAGTTAATTTGATTCCTTTTTATAAAAATTTTAAAAAATTATTTTATTTTTTGAAGCTAATCCCTCAAAAAATTTTTTAACTTATTTTTTATTTAAGTTAAATAAATTGAATTTATTTCTAAAAAAACTAGATATCAAAAAAGTTGAAAATTTTTTATTACTAAAAACTTTTTTTTATAATAGTGAAATATTAATCACAATAGATTTTAGATCCTTTTTTTTCGAGATTTATAAATATTATTTTATTTCTAAAAATCATGATACACAAGGAACAATATTTTATATTTTCTTTTCTTTTCTTTTTATTCCTTTTCAGTACTTTTTAATGTAATTTTTTTTGTAATGAAAAATTCTTATTATCATGTTTTTAGTTAGAAATTAATTCAATTTTACTATTAACAGTAGTAAGCCTCTTATTTTGGCTTTAACTAATTTTAATTTTGGATTTTTTTACTTTAATTTTGTATTTGTGTTTTTATTTGGATTACTATTTTTTTATTTTGGATTTATCTATTTTTAATTAAAAAATAGGAAATTAAACTAAAATAAAAAATAGTAATCCAAATAAAAATACAAATCTAAATTAAGTAAAAAATTTGAAATTAAATTATCTTCTTCGTATTGATCCTTTTCTAGACTCTGAAATTAAAATAACAAAAATTATTATAACTAGAAGTAGAATTATTATAAAAACTCTTGTTATTATTCTTTTTCTGTAAATAGAAATTAAAAGATTTTTAATTTCTATTTTTGATGTTTTTAGAAATGAATCTTCTTTTATTATTCAAAAAATTGTTAATATTGGTAAATAGAATATTATTTTTTTTTTTAAAAAAAATGGCTCTTTTGAATTTATAAGCCTAATTATGTAACAAAAAAGTATTAGAATTCCTCCTAAATAAATTATAAATACTAAAAATCTAAATCATCTAATTATAAAGTTTAAGTTAATTATTAAAGAAAATATAATTGACTGAATAATAACTAAAAATCCTAGAACAAATGGGTGCTTAGAAATAAATATATAACAAAATCTAAATATTAATAGAGTTGATGTTATCATTTTTATAAAGAAAATTAGTGTTATTTTCTTTTAGATATCTAAAATTCTGGATTTTGCCTTTTTAAAATTTGCAATTTTATGTTTTATATAAACTACAGAATCTACTTATGGTTAGATATTTTTTATTTTCTGTTTATCTTTATTTTATTAATATAAATTCTTTTATAAATTCTCTTCTAATTCTTGAATCTTTATCTTTATTAATTTTTTTTTCTTTAGTTCATTTAATATATTTATTTTTTTCTTTAAAACTTATTTTATTTTATTTCATTTTTATTGTTTCTGAAAGGTCAATTGGACTGTCAATTTTGGTAAAATTTATTAAATTTCATGGGTTTAATAATTTTAAATCAATAAATATTTCTATATTTTAAGATTTTTCTTTTTCTTTTTGTTCTTTCTTTTATTAATTAACAATTGATTATGTTTTTTAGTTTTTATACTTTTATTTTACCCTTTTTTTTTTTTTTTAAGCTTTGATTTATCTTTTTTAAGAAAAAATTTATATATTTGCTTGGATAATTTTTCTTTTTCTTTAATTATTTTAACTTTTTGGATTATTTTTTTAAGAATTTTCTCTAGAATTTATTTAATAAACGATTTTTATTTTTCTTATTTTTTAATAGTTTTTTGAATATTAATAATTTTTCTTTTTCTTTTTTTTGTTATTTCTAATTTTTTTTTTTTTTTTTTTTTTTTTGAATCAACTTTATTTCCTACTTTTTTTTTAATTTTAGGTTGAGGAAATAATTATGAACGAATATTTAGTGGGTTTTATCTGTTTTTTTACACTTTATTTAGATCTATACCTATACTTGTATCGATTTTATATATTTTAAATTTAAATAGTTCTGGTTTGTTTATTTATATGGACTTAAGATTTGGTTGTTCAAAATTAGTTTATTTCTTTCTTATTGTTTCTTTTTTAGTAAAAATACCTATATTCTTGGTTCATTCATGACTTCCTAAGGCTCATGTTGAAGCCCCAGTTTCAGGTTCTATAATTTTGGCTGGTATTTTATTAAAAATGGGGGGTTATGGAATCTTTCGTTTATCTTATTTATTCAAATATTTTTTTTCTTTAAGTTTAGTTTGAATCTATATTAGTATTTGAGGTGGTTTGGTTAGAAGTTTTGTTTGTTTACGTCAAATTGATTTAAAATCTTTGATTGCTTTTTCTTCAGTTGCCCATATAAGACTAGTAATTATTGGTTTACTAATTTTTTTTGATTTAGGGGTTTATGGAAGACTAATATTAATATTTTCTCATGGACTTTGTTCATCTGGTATATTTTACTTAGCTAATGTTGTTTATATACGTTCTGGCACTCGTAGTCTTTTTTTAAATAAAGGTTTAATATCAATTTTCCCTTCCTTATCTTTATGATGATTTTTATTATGTTCATTTAATATAGCTGCTCCTCCTTCTTTGAATCTTATTAGAGAAATTTTTTTATTCAGAAGAGTTGTTTCTTGAAGGTATGCTTTAGTTTTTATTTTAATATTTTTTTCATTTATTGGTGGTGCTTATAATCTTTTCTTATTTACTTTTTTAAATCATGGAAAAATTTTTTCTGGTTTAAATTTTTATAATCCTTGTTATATTCAAGAATATTACATTTTATTTCTTCATTTATTTCCTATTTTATTAATATTTCTAGGTTTAGAAATATTTTATTATTTTGTTAGTTTATCTAAAATGTTGATTTGTGGAATCAAAGAAATAGTTGTATATACAAAATCATAAATTTTTTTAATTTTGTCTATTTAGTTATATCTCCTTTTTTTTTTTTTGGGGGATTTTTAAATATATTTATATCTTTTTTTTTTTTTAGTCAGAACTTTAGATTTTTAATTTATTGAAGATTTTATTATTCTTCTTTTTCAATTAATTTTCCTTTTTATTTTGACTTTATTTCTTGTCTTTTTATATCTTTAGTTTTGTTAATTAGAGGTTCAATCGTATTATATTCTGATTATTACATAGAATTTGAAATTTATAAAGTTCGTTTTTTTTTTTTAATATTTTTTTTTGTAGTTTCTATAATTTTTTTAATTTTGTGCCCCAATATCTTTTGCATATTATTAGGCTGAGATGGTCTTGGTTTAATTTCTTATTGTTTAGTTATTTATTATCAAAATTATAAGGCCTTTTGTTCTGGTATAATTACTGCTTTAACCAATCGTATTGGTGATGTATTTATCCTTTCTTGTATTGCTCTTTGTTTTAGAATAGGAAGATTCAATTTTATTAATTTTTTATGTCTAGAAGATTTATATTTTATGGGTATTTTTTTTGTTATTGCTTCTATAACAAAAAGGGCTCAGGTTCCTTTTTCTGCCTGATTACCTGCTGCTATAGCAGCTCCTACTCCTGTTTCTTCTTTAGTTCATTCTTCTACTCTTGTAACTGCTGGTGTTTATATTTTGATTCGTTATAATTTTTTTTTAACTAAAGAAATAAATTTTTTTTTAATTTGTATTTCTCTATTAACAATAATTATGTCGGGATTTTCTGGTATACTTGAGTTTGATTTAAAAAAAATTATTGCTTTGTCAACTTTAAGACAACTAGGATTTATAATTTCTTCAATTGGTTTAGGATTTTCTGAATTATCTTTTTTTCACTTAATTACTCATGCCAGATTTAAAGCTCTTCTTTTTATATGTGCCGGGCTATTGATTCATAATTTGTTTAATATCCAGGATATTCGTTTATATGGATTGTTAAGTGAGAATAATTCTTTGATTATTTGTTTTTTCAATATTGCTAATTTATCTCTATGTGGATTTCCTTTTTTATCTGGGTTTTTTTCTAAAGATTTAATTTTAGAACTAATATTAATAGAAAGAATTGGAGGACTATTTTTTTTTCTTTATTCCTTAGGAACATTTTTAACAGTATTTTATAGATTTCGTCTCTTTATTTTCTTAACTTTTAAAAAAATTTCATTTAGATGTACTGAGGCAAATTCTAAATTTATTGGAACTCAAAAATCTATATTTCTTTTGTTTTTTTTTTCTGTTGCCTTAGGTCTTTTAGGTTCAAATCTTTTTTTCTTTCATTATAATTATGTTATTTTACCTTTTTTTCTTAAAAATTTTATTTCTGTTTTATGTATTTTAAGGTTTTTAATGTGTTATTGCTTTTCTTACTATTATAGAATTTTAAATAGTTTATATGTAAAATTTTTTAGACAAATATGGTTTCTTGGTTTTGTTAAAACTGATTTTTTAAAACCTTTTTCTTTTTATTTTTCTTACATAAACTCTAAGTTATTGGTAGGTTTTATTGAAATAAATTATGGTTATATTTCTTATAATTTTCTTAATTTTTTTTCTCTTATTATAAATAAGTTTATTAAATCTTTGTTTTTTATGTTTTTTATTTTTTTTGTGTTTTTTATGTTTTTAGTTGTTTATTTTATTAGTTTTTAATACAAGATTATATATTTTTGATTTACAAAATCAATGTTTTAATTAAACTATAAAAACTTTTGTTTAAAAGGCTTTAACTTTTATTGAAAATTTCAAAAATTTTCGTATTATTATACTAAAACAAAAAATTATTTCTCTCATTTTTTATGTACCAATTTTTTTATTTAAATTGTTTTGTATCTTATTGGGATTGTCAATTTGATTTCTTAATAAAGATAAAGTCTTAATAGACTGTAATTAAATTAGAAGTTTAATATATGTTATCTTAGATCTTAATGTTGAAATAAGTCTTAATAATAAAAATGTAGCTTGATAAAATAAATTTATTGGTAAAATTTGGTAATTAAATTCAAATTTTTAGTTAATTTATAAATTATGTTTATTTTATAAACTTGTTATTATTGTAAGTAATAAACTATATAATTTTTTTTAAAGAGGTGAATTTCACATTTTTTATTCTATCAAAATAATCCTTTTATCAGGCACTCTTTAAATGTTAATCACTTTCTCTTTATTATTTTTTTAAAATGGGCTTAAAAGATGATTGAAAACCTAAAATTAAATTTTAAAAACTTCAGAATCAAATTTTTTAAAAAAGGGGAAAAAAATTAATTTTCCGCTCACTTCGCCATGTGCCAATTTTTTTTATACAAAAAAATTGTTTTTTTGTGTTTTTTTTTTATGGGGATTCCTAACTTGATTTTTAAAATCAGTAAAAAAAAATCAAAAATTTTTTCATTAGATATTAGAAATCACGAATAAAACATTTAAGATTTTTAATATCAGTAAAAATTTCAAAAAAGGGGGGGGGCCAAAAATGGGGGTTTTATAAAAAATTGTTGTTTCTTTTAAGCTTGATTTTTAATATCAACGTATTGATTTTAAAAATTCAATTTTATCTTTTAGGTCTAAACTAAATGCATTTTGTTTAAATATTGGAAAAAGGCTAAAGTCTAGCAATTTAACTTTGACAAAGTAATATTATTATTTAATTACTTTTTCTTAAGTAGTAATTTTAGTTTCTATAATCAGAGTCGTCTGAGTATAGAGTTAAAAGTATACAAAAAACATAAGCCTGAATAATTGCAACTCTTATTTCTAAAGATCTTAATATTCTTTGGATTAGAGTTAATAAACCAACTATAAAGGTATTTGATGATTCTATTCTGCCTCCTATTAAAGTTAATAAAAGGTGTCCAGATACTATATTTGCCATGAGTCGAATTCTTAGAGTTAAAGGACGAATGATTGTTCTAATTAATTCAATTAATACCATAAAACTAATTAGAGGATCTGGAGTCCCATTAGGAACTAGATGTTCGAATATTTTGTTTGAATATTTGATTCATCCATAAATAAAAAATCCTGTTCATATTGGAATTGATATTATTAGATTAAAAGTTAAATGTCTTGAGGAAGTAAATAAATTTGGAATTAATCCTACTAGATTGCAGGTTAGAATAAATATAAATAAGGAAGTAAATAAAATTTTTGATCTATCTTTTTTTGTTTTTAATCCAATTTCAAATTGTTTTCTAATTAGTTTTATCATATTTGTTCAAATAATTGAAATTCGAGTTGGTTTTCTTCAAAATGAAAAAACGAAAATTGATAAAAAAAGTAATATAATTAATCAATTTATTTCTCTAATAAAAATATTTATCCTTCTTTTTGGATCGAAAGAAATAAAAAGTCTTAAAATTTTTATCTCTAATCTCTTTTTTTCTAAAAACGATTTTTTTCTTTTTTTTGAGTTCATAATAAATATAATGAGTCTTAATGTTGAAATAAGTCTTAATAATAAAAATGTAGCTTGATAAAATAAATTTATTGGTAAAATTTGGTAATTAAATTCAAATTTTTAGTTAATTTATAAATTATGTTTATTTTATAAACTTGTTATTATTGTAAGTAATAAACTATATAATTTTTTTTAAAGAGGTGAATTTCACATTTTTTATTCTATCAAAATAATCCTTTTATCAGGCACTCTTTAAATGTTAATCACTTTCTCTTTATTATTTTTTTAAAATGGGCTTAAAAGATGATTGAAAACCTAAAATTAAATTTTAAAAACTTCAGAATCAAATTTTTTAAAAAAGGGGAAAAAAATTAATTTTCCGCTCACTTCGCCATGTGCCAATTTTTTTTATACAAAAAAATTGTTTTTTTGTGTTTTTTTTTTATGGGGATTCCTAACTTGATTTTTAAAATCAGTAAAAAAAAATCAAAAATTTTTTCATTAGATATTAGAAATCACGAATAAAACATTTAAGATTTTTAATATCAGTAAAAATTTCAAAAAAGGGGGGGGGCCAAAAATGGGGGTTTTATAAAAAATTGTTGTTTCTTTTAAGCTTGATTTTTAATATCAACGTATTGATTTTAAAAATTCAATTTTATCTTTTAGGTCTAAACTAAATGCATTTTGTTTAAATATTGGAAAAAGGCTAAAGTCTAGCAATTTAACTTTGACAAAGTAATATTATTATTTAATTACTTTTTCTTAAGTAGTAATTTTAGTTTCTATAATCAGAGTCGTCTGAGTATAGAGTTAAAAGTATACAAAAAACATAAGCCTGAATAATTGCAACTCTTATTTCTAAAGATCTTAATATTCTTTGGATTAGAGTTAATAAACCAACTATAAAGGTATTTGATGATTCTATTCTGCCTCCTATTAAAGTTAATAAAAGGTGTCCAGATACTATATTTGCCATGAGTCGAATTCTTAGAGTTAAAGGACGAATGATTGTTCTAATTAATTCAATTAATACCATAAAACTAATTAGAGGATCTGGAGTCCCATTAGGAACTAGATGTTCGAATATTTTGTTTGAATATTTGATTCATCCATAAATAAAAAATCCTGTTCATATTGGAATTGATATTATTAGATTAAAAGTTAAATGTCTTGAGGAAGTAAATAAATTTGGAATTAATCCTACTAGATTGCAGGTTAGAATAAATATAAATAAGGAAGTAAATAAAATTTTTGATCTATCTTTTTTTGTTTTTAATCCAATTTCAAATTGTTTTCTAATTAGTTTTATCATATTTGTTCAAATAATTGAAATTCGAGTTGGTTTTCTTCAAAATGAAAAAACGAAAATTGATAAAAAAAGTAATATAATTAATCAATTTATTTCTCTAATAAAAATATTTATCCTTCTTTTTGGATCGAAAGAAATAAAAAGTCTTAAAATTTTTATCTCTAATCTCTTTTTTTCTAAAAACGATTTTTTTCTTTTTTTTGAGTTCATAATAAATATAATGAGTCTTAATGTTGAAATAAGTCTTAATAATAAAAATGTAGCTTGATAAAATAAATTTATTGGTAAAATTTGGTAATTAAATTCAAATTTTTAGTTAATTTATAAATTATGTTTATTTTATAAACTTGTTATTATTGTAAGTAATAAACTATATAATTTTTTTTAAAGAGGTGAATTTCACATTTTTTATTCTATCAAAATAATCCTTTTATCAGGCACTCTTTAAATGTTAATCACTTTCTCTTTATTATTTTTTTAAAATGGGCTTAAAAGATGATTGAAAACCTAAAATTAAATTTTAAAAACTTCAGAATCAAATTTTTTAAAAAAAGGGAAAAAAAAAATAATAATAAAGAGAGAGGGGGGGAATACTATACTCAATAAATGAAAAAAAAAAAAAAAAAAAAAATTAATTTTCCGCTCACTTCGCCATGTGCCAATTTTTTTTATACAAAAAAATTGTTTTTTTGTGTTTTTTTTTTATGGGGATTCCTAACTTGATTTTTAAAATCAGTAAAAAAAAATCAAAAATTTTTTCATTAGATATTAGAAATCACGAATAAAACATTTAAGATTTTTAATATCAGTAAAAATTTCAAAAAAGGGGGGGGGCCAAAAATGGGGGTTTTATAAAAAATTGTTGTTTCTTTTAAGCTTGATTTTTAATATCAACGTATTGATTTTAAAAATTCAATTTTATCTTTTAGGTCTAAACTAAATGCATTTTTCTGCCATAAAATCAATAAAATTATTTACCTCTGAAGAAAAGTTCTTATTATTGATTTTTAATATCAATGTATTATTTTATACTACAGGGGTTTATTTTCCAAATCAATAAACGCATAAATACAAAAATAATCAAACCACATCTACAAAGTGTCAATATCAAGCTGCTGCTTCAAATCCAAAATGATGACTTGATGAAAAGTGATTATTAATTATACGTTTTAAGCAAATTACTAGAAAGGCAGTTCCGATTAAAACGTGAATTCCGTGAAATCCTGTTGCTATGAAAAATGTTGATCCATAAACTGAATCTGCAATTGAAAAAGACGCTTCTTTATATTCTACATATTGTAAAATGGAAAAGTAAATTCCTAAGATAATTGTTAAGAAGATATAAATTATTGATTTTTTTTTATTTCCCAGTAAGAGATAATGATGGGAAGCTGTTAATGAAACTCCAGATCTTAATAAAATTAATGTATTTATTAAAGGAATAGCTATAGGGTTAAATGCTCTAATTCCTTTACATGGTCACTTTTGACCAATAAAAATGTCGGGAGATAATGAACAGTGAAAAAATGCTCAAAAAAATGATAAAAAAAAAAAAATTTCTGAAGTAATAAATAAGATTATACCGAGTTTTAATCCGTTTAAAACTTCTTTTGTGTGTCGGTTTTCAAAAGTTGCTTCTCGTACTACATCTCGTCATCAAAGAATAGCTAATATAATTATTAAAATGAAGGTAAACAGTAAAAATGATATTCTGCAATGTAAGTTATTTATTTTTTTCGCATTTAATAAAACAAGGTTAAATAGTTGAAAAGAGGTAAGAATTGGTCATGGTCTTGGTGAAACTAAGTGAAATGGGACAATAATTTTTGTTATTTCTTTAAAGATCTTAAAAACCTAATGGTAAAATTGAAGTAAAAATTCAATAGTTTTATTAACTTATTTTAAGTATGTAACCGGTTTATCGACTTTTTATTTGGAAAATAAATTTGCTTATTTACAATAGATACACAATAAGAGTAAATTGTTTACTTTTCTTAGGTCGAAACTAAGAACAGAAGCACTGTTTTCTTATTTTTTAAATTGCTTCAATGGAAATAGGTATAAATGCGTGTCCTGTACCACAGATTTCGGCACATTGTCCATAAAAAATACCTGGTTGTCTAACTTGAAAGTTTACAGAGTTTAATCGTCCTGGGATGGCATCAATTTTGATGCCTAAAGATGGTACTGAAAATGAATGAATAACATCTATAGATGTTGTAATACATTGTACTTCTGTACAATATGGAATTACTATGCGTGTGTCTGTTTCTAGTAATCGTGATCTGATTTTATATTTTTCTCTTTTTAAAATATCAAGATCTGAGGTTATATAAGATGAATAGGATCATCTTTCTTGATCAAAGAATTCATAAATTCAGTATCATTGTGCTCCAATAACTTTTATTGAGATTGTTGGGTTTAAACTTAAATCAAAGAGATATAAATAGTAAAGTGAAGGATAAGCAATTAAAAATAGGATAATTATTGGTAAAATTGTTCAAATTACTTCTAATTTAATGTTTTCTTTGAAGTTATAGTTAGTATTTTTAGTTATTAAAATTTTATATATAATAATGGAAATAAACGTTGTAATTATTGTTAAAAATATTATAGTATAATCATGAAATTCTTCTATTACTATAATTAAAATTCTTCTACTGTTTAAAAAAATGTTATATGTAATTACTTTAAAGTTAAATCTAGGTGCACTTTCTAGTACACTTACTATGTTTCGACTTATTCCAATTTTAATCGGAAGTGACGGGCAATTTGTACCTATAATAAAAATAATTCATTTTTTTATTTTATTAAAAAATTACTTTTAAGTTCTCTTCTTTATAAAGTTTATTTTTATAAATTATTCCTTTTTTTACAATGATGCTCAATTTTTCTTTTAAAACTCTGTCTTGACCTGAATTTCTCTTTTAAAAAGATTTTAATAAATAATTTTTATTATTTTTTAAAAACGGAGATATAGAAATTTCTTAAAAAAAAAGTAAGGTTTTTGTGAATTGTCATAATTTAAAAAATCAAGCACCCCTAAAATTTTATTATACTGCCATATTTTTTGAGTTAATAAAATTTTATTTTTACTCTGGAAAAATTTTTATGGATAATACAAGGGTATCAAATCCTTTTTTATTATTTCTTTTTTTAGCTTCTAAAATTTTTAGAATTTTTTTAATAATTTTAATTTAACCTAAATTTTATTATTTTTTATTCTTATCTTTTTTTATAACTATATATCCGATTAACTACTTAATCTCTAAGTGTGACCGCGATTGCTGGCACTCATTTTAATCAGTAAATTTTTTATTCTTTTATTTTTTTTAAAAATTAAAAATTTTTTATACTGAAATTTGAACTTTATCTTTTTTCATGCATAGAATTTGTTTTTGTAGTTTTATCTAAAATAAAAATTTTTGCTCTAAATTATAAATAATATCTTAATATTTTCAGTATTATACTTTTCTTAAGCTAAAAGAGCGTTATTAAAGTAGATAGAATCTATAATTTTTATATGCAAAATAAATATTTTTTTTTAAATTACTACTCTTCTAAAAGGACAAAATCAAGGTTGGAGTATGAATCCAATAGTTTTAATTAACTTACTTTTAGTATTTTATTAAGATTGTTAAAAACGTAGATAAAAATAGGTTTAATGTGGATAAAGGTAAAATGATTTTCCAACATAGGTATATAAGTTTATCGTAACGATATCGTGGTAGAGTTGCACGGGCTCAAATAAATGTAAACATAAATATTATAGAAAATAATAGGTAGAACATTGAAAATTTTCTTGTATAAAAATATGTTACTCTTGTTAACATTCTAAAAAATAAAATTATTATGTATTCTGCTATGAAAATGATTGCAAATACTCCTCTTCTATATTCTGTATTAAATCCTGAAACAAGTTCTCTTTCTCCTTCTGCAAAATCGAATGGTGTTCGATTTAATTCTGCTAATACAGAGATGATTCATATAGTAAATCTAACTAAGAAAAATATAAAAAAAAATTCTTTTTGAAATTGATTAAATTTCAAAAATTTTATTGAGAAAATTATTGTAATATTACTAATTATAATAAAAATTAAGGATACTTCATATGAAATAGTTTGAGCAAGAGCTCGTATTCTCCCAAGAAGAGAGTAATTTGAATTTGAGGATCATCCAGCAATTAAAATAGGATAAACCCCTAAACCTAAAATAGACAATAATATTAAAAATCTAAAATTTATTGTTATAAATTGTGAAAAGTAAGGTATAATAATTCAAATAAATAAGGACATTGTTAATCTTAAAGAAGGTGATACAAAAAATAAGGTAGAATTTGAAGTAATTGGTCAATTTATTTCTTTTGTATAAAGTTTTACAGCATCTGATAATGGTTGTATAACTCCTAAAGGTCCAACTTTATTTGGACCTAAACGGATTTGTATATAACCCAATACTTTACGTTCCAGCAAAGTAATAAAAGCTACTGCAATTAATCTACATAAAAGAGAAACTAAAAAAGTTAATAATGGGAGAAATTTTATTGAAACTTAATTTTATAGATTTATTTTTAATTTTGAAAATTAATAGTTTATTTAACTTAAAGTTTCATAAAAAAAAAGTTATTGGTGATAGAATTAAAATTACCGAAACTCTTTTGTTTTTCTTTTCACAGGAAAGTTTTGTAATGTTTTTATTTATAATAATGTTTGATAAAAAAAGACGAATATAAAAAAAAGCAGCCAGTGAATTAAAAATTAGTGTAATTCTTACTGGTATAATTATATAAAGCTCCATTATTTTTATAATTGTTATTAATTTTGGGATAAAACCTAGAAAAGGTGGTAAACCTGCTATTCTGAAAATTATAATTACGGAGTTTAATCTTAAAATTTTATTTATCTTGTTTCTTTTAAAAATTTGGAACAAAAAGTTTAAGTTTTTTGAGTTAAATGTTGAAATTACTATTATTAGTATGAAGGTATAAATAGAAAAATATAGTTTGAATAGTTTTTTTGAAGTTAAAATTCTTATTATTAAAATTGATATATGATTTATAGATGAAATTCCTATAATTTTACGAATTGAAAATGTTCTTAAACCAGTAATTGACGCAATTACTCTATTTAATAAAATTAAGATAATTAAAAAATCTTTTTGAATTAAAAGTGAGAAAGTAAATATTGGGATGATTTTTTGAATGGTTAAAAGAATAAAGCATCTATTTCATGATAAGCCCTCTATAATTTTTAATGTTCAAAAGTGAAAAGGACAAACTCCTGCTTTTATCAATAATGATAAATAGAAAATTGATAAAAAAATAGTTTCTCTTTGTTTGTTTAAATTAATTAGAAAACATGAAAAAATTATTATTCTTGATGAAATTCTTTGAATTAAAAAATAAATTATAATAGAATTTTCTGAATTTTTTTTTAAATCTAGTGTTATCAATGGAATAAAAGAAAATAAATTAATTTCTATCCCTATTCAAACCCCAAAAATTGAGTTTGATGAAATTCTTAATATAATTCTTAATAACATAACTATTATAAGTATTCTTTTTTGTGAAAAAATGTTTTTTATTTCATAGTTGTAAAACTTTTCTATGAAAATTTAGTAAAATAATCTAAATAAAGATGATAAACTGTAAATTTATTTATGAATTTTATTCTTTTACTA